AATCAATCATTAATAAGATTGGGTTGCTTCAGATTTATGGGTACCTTTTTGAGCCACACTCAGAATCCATATTTTGAAAAAAGATATGACAGTCTTTTAGAGGCCCTACGGGTTCTCAAAATCAAGTATCGACAGACCTAGCCCTTGCCTATGCTTGTGTGGGGCAAGAATTCGTCAAGTTTGATCAACAGGATTAATAAATTACAAGTATTTTTTGTTGATCAGGCGACACCCAGATTCGAACTGGGGATAAAGGATTTGCAGTCCCCCGCCTTACCACTTGGCCATGCCGCCGAATTCCATCCAAAATGGATAAAGAAATAAATTCTATAGAATTAGACTTATTTTTAGAATTCTATTTATTATTATTCTATTTCTATTCCTCTTCTCATTTTGTTTTGATTTGAATTTTTTACTCTCTAAATTTATTTTATTTTTGGATCTTGAATCCCATTGTAATTATCCTTTTCCAAAAAAGAATTCCTCTTTTTTATTGGATCCTGTTTCTATTCTTTTATTCTATTGATTTTATCTCAAAACATGCGTCGCTTAAAAACTTACCTCCTCTTTTCACTTTTCTATATATTTGATAGATCTCTAGAAAAGTGAAAGGATTTGTGGCCCCGGTAACAGACTGTAAAACGCAGGGCGATTTAGAATAATTAATTCTTTTTTTTAATTCATTAACTATTTACTTATTACTCTTTTACTCTTACTTACCTTTCTTACTTTTAATTAGCGAACAGCTCTTAATTTTGTATCTCTTTTTGTATTTTTGTATTACCTTAATGGATGCAAAATCCAATTGATTTATGACTAATCATTATCAATTCTAATTATAAGAAAATATATGTGTATATGTAAACCCCAGAACAGTGTAAACTCAGAATAATAGAGTGCGACCTAACCTATGTTGCATTAAGTTCAATTATGATAAAAGATGTGATATACGGATAGCTAAATAGCTATATTGACATGTACTTTCTAAAGATTACTCCTATGACTATATACGTAATATATACGCAATTCTATTGTATTTTAAGAATTCTACTACTAAAAAAAAAGGAAACTCTATGCTTGCTGTTCCAGATTCTTCTTTTTTATCTCATTTCATAGAGAGCAGATGAAATCCTAAATTTATTGATTTTTTATTTTTTTGTACCCCGATCATAATATCATAATAAAAGAATTAGGTAAAAAATTAGGTATAAATTGGATAAATTTTGATATCCGATAAAAGACTCCATCAGTCTAAGTGACAGAATTTTTCCCAGGAATGCTTTATGAATTCCCATTTCTTTCTATTTGTACCTGGCTCAAGCTCAAATTTGAACTTGCATCAAAAATGCCCTCCATTTCTCTGTCTTTTTTCCGTTCATACGTATAATATATATGGGTGGAGTTGACTAAAATTTTATGTGATTCAGTAAACAGAATATCCATTCCATCATTGCTAGATCAATCGGTAGGGTTCAATGAATAGTGAGCCAAGTAAATAATGGGATTTTTTCAATAAAGAAAAGAGGGAACTTCAGATTAAGATGATCCAAAATGAAAATGAGGGAATGTCCACAATACCTGGATTTAGTCAGATACAATTTGAGGGATTTTGTAGGTTCATTAATCAGGGCTTGACGGAAGAATTTCATAAGTTTCAAAAAATTGAAGATAAAGATCAAGAAATTGAATTTCAACTATTTGTGGAAACATATAAATTGGTAGAGCCCTTGATAAAAGAAAGAAATGCTGTATATGAATCACTCACATATTCTTCTGAATTATATGTACCCGCCGTCTTAATTTGGAAAACCGGTAGAAATATGCAAGAACAAACCGTTTTTATTGGAAACATCCCTATAATGAATTCTTTTGGAACCTCTATAGTAAATGGAATATACCGAATTGTGATCAACCAAATATTGCAAAGTCCCGGTATTTACTACCGTTCAGAATTGAAACATAACGGAAGAATTTTTGTCTATACCAGTACTATAATATCGGATTGGGGGGGAAGGTCGGAATTAGAAATTGATAGAAAAGCAAGGATATGGGCCCGCATAAGTAGAAAACAAAAAATATCTATTCTAGTTCTATCATCAGCTATGGGTTCGAATATAAGAGAAATTCTAGATAATGTTTGTTACCCTGAGATTTTCTTGTCTTTCCCGAATGATAAAGAGAAAAAAAAGATTGGGTCAAAAGAAAATGCTATTTTGGAATTTTATCAACAATTTGCCTGTGTAGGGGGGGATCCGGTATTTTCTGAGTCCTTATGCAAGGAATTACAAAAGAAATTTTTTCAACAAAGATGTGAATTAGGAAAGATTGGTCGACGAAATATGAACCGGAGACTTAATCTTGATATACCCCAAAATAATACATTTTTGTTACCACGAGATCTATTGGCTGCTGTGGATCATTTGATTGGAATGAAATTGGGAATGGGTACACTTGACGATATGAATCACTTGAAAAATAAACGTGTTCGTTCTGTAGCAGATCTATTACAGGATCAATTAGGATTGGCTCTTGTTCGTTTAGAAAATACGGTTCGAGGAACTATATGTGGAGCAATCAGGCATAAATTGATACCGACTCCTCAAAATTTGGTAACTTCAACTTCATTAACAACTACCTATGAATCGTTTTTTGGCCTACACCCCTTATCTCAAGTTTTGGATCGAACTAATCCGTTGACACAAATTGTTCATGGGCGAAAATGGAGTTATTTGGGTCCTGGGGGATTGACGGGGCGAACTGCTAGTTTTCGGATACGAGATATCCACCCGAGTCACTATGGACGTATTTGTCCAATCGACACGTCCGAAGGAATCAATGTTGGACTTATTGGATCATTAGCTATTCATGTAAAGGTTGGTTATTGGGGATCTATAGAGAGTCCTTTTTATGAATTATCTGAGAGATCAAAAGAGGCACAGATGGTTTATTTATCACCAAATAGAGATGAATATTATATGGTAGCAGCAGGAAATTCTTTGGCCTTAAATCGGGGTATTCAAGAACAACAGCTTGTTCCAGCTCGATATCGTCAAGAATTCCTGACTATTGCATGGGAAGAAATTCATCTTAGAAGCATTTTCCCCTTCCAATATTTTTCTATTGGAGCTTCCCTCATTCCTTTTATCGAACATAATGATGCGAATCGAGCTTTAATGAGTTCTAATATGCAGCGCCAAGCAGTTCCCCTCTCTCGGTCCGAGAAGTGCATTGTTGGAACTGGGTTGGAAGGCCAAACGGCTCTAGATTCGGGTATTTCAGCTATAGCCGAACGCAAGGGAAAAATTATTCATACTGGTACTCAAAAGATCCTTTTCTCGAGTAATGGGAATACTCTAAGTATTCCATTAGTTATGTATCAACGTTCCAACAAGAATACTTGTATGCATCAAAAAACTCAGGTTCAGCGGGGTAAATACATTAAAAAGGGACAAATTCTAGCGGGTGGTGCGGCTACAGCTGGCGGGGAACTCACTTTAGGAAAAAATGTATTAGTAGCTTATATGCCATGGGAAGGTTACAATTTTGAAGACGCAGTACTAATTAGCGAACGTCTGGTCTATGAAGATATTTATACTTCTTTTCACATCCGGAAATATGAAATTCAGACTCATGTAACAAGCCAAGGTCCTGAAAGAATCACTAAAGAGATCCCGCATTTAGAGGCTCGTTTACTCCGAAATTTAGATAGAAATGGGATTGTGATGCTGGGATCTTGGATAGAAACGGGCGATATCTTAGTAGGTAAATTAACACCTCAGGCAGCAAGTGAATCGTCATATGCCCCGGAGGATAGATTATTACGAGCTATACTGGGCATTCAGGTATCCACTTCAAAAGAAACTTCTCTAAGACTACCTATAGGGGGAAGGGGTCGAGTTATTGATGTTAGATGGATCCCTAGAAAGGGGGTTTCCAATTCTAATCCAGAAAAGATTCGTATATATATTTCACAGAAACGTGAAATCAAAGTAGGTGATAAAGTAGCTGGAAGGCATGGGAATAAGGGTATAATTTCTAAGATTTTGTCTAGACAAGGTATGCCCTATTTGCAAGATGGAACGCCTGTTGACATGGTATTAAATCCATTAGGAGTCCCCTCACGAATGAATGTGGGACAGATATTTGAATGTTCGCTTGGGTTAGCGGGGGATCTGCTAAAGAAACATTATAGAATAGGACCCTTTGATGAGAGATATGAGCAAGAGGCCTCAAGAAAACTAGTGTTTTCTGAATTATATGAAGCCAGTAAGAAAACAAAAAATCCATGGGTATTTGAACCTGAATATCCGGGAAAAAGCAGAATATTTGATGGAAGAACAGGAGATCTTTTTGAACAACCTGTTCTAATAGGAAAATCTTATATCCTAAAATTAATTCATCAAGTTGATGATAAAATCCATGGACGTTCCAGTGGGCATTATGCACTTGTTACACAACAACCCCTTAGAGGGAGGGCCAAACAAGGGGGACAAAGAGTAGGAGAAATGGAAGTTTGGGCTCTAGAGGGATTTGGTGTTGCTCATATTTTACAAGAGATGCTTACTTATAAATCTGATCATATTAGAGCTCGTCAAGAAGTAATTGGTGCTACGATTATCGGAGCAACAGTACCTAACCCAGAAGGTGCTCCAGAATCTTTTCGATTGCTCGTTCGAGAACTACGATCTTTGTCCCTGGAACTGAATCATTTCCTTGTATCTGAAAAGAACTTACAGATGGATAGGAAGGAAGCTTGATCTAAATGAATCAGAATTTCTATTCTATGATCGACCAGTATAAACATCAACAACTTCAAATTGGACCAGTTTCCCCTCAACAAATCAGGGCTTGGGCAAAAAAAATTCTACCCAATGGAGAGATAGTTGGAGAGGTGACAAAACCCTATACTTTTCATTATAAAACTAATAAACCGGAGAAAGATGGATTGTTTTGCGAAAGGATTTTTGGACCTATAAAAAGTGGGATTTGTGCTTGTGGAA